TAGTTATAATGTGTTATTTATATATACAATGTTGTATAAAAATAACTGTTGTGGGCCCGGCAGGTGCGCGGGTTAACGTGCTGATGGGAGTGGAGTGGTTATATAATTAATGTGTATATACAATAATATATAACAACATATAAAGCAACTTGTTGAATACGCAAGGTGCAATTCTTACCTGGTTTTGGGGTTTAACAGGAAATATAAGAATTGCCTGTGCGGGGGGGTAGGGGGGGTTTAAGGCGAAAAAATTCCTCGGGGAGCGAGGGGGACACCTTATACAGAATGGGATTAGGAATAGTAGTGTATGCTTTTAATACATGTTATGCAAATTATTTAAATAAATGTCTGTAAAGAATGAATCACATATATTCCATTCAAGAAAATGTACTACCTTGTCAACTAGCTAGCCCACTTTTAACAAGCAGGCTTATGCCAAATGAAAGTGACCTAAAAAAAAAAAACCCTATGCATTTAAGTGAACGCCTTGGCATGGTGGGTCATGATATTTAATGAACTAATCTCAATAATCAAATGCCAGGTAAAAGCAATTTTAGGGGAAGCTTATGTTTATGGCCCTGAAATAGGAACCAGATGCCAGTAATAGTTCATGTTGTGCGACCCTCACAATTTTTGTCCCTGACCTATCAAGGATAATATGCTTTCAACTAAGCTGGTTGGTGGTCTCTTACTACATTAATATTTTGAGGTCCAATTTCAGTTGAGTCCTTGCATAGAAAATGTTTTTATGGAGTAATGGGGTATATTCAAGTTCTCAGGTTAGGAATAATATTGTTTGTGAGTTTTAGTTGTATGGTTTATGTAAGTCTTAATTTAATGTACATGCTTTATGTTATAAGATAATAATCATGGGAATAATAAGGTATATGTTTAAGCACATAATGTAAGATTATACATAATATGTACTACACCATAATGTTATATATACCATAATATGCATGTGTAGTGCACAGGAAATAGTTTAATTTAGAATGCTAGCTTTGGGAGTTAGTGGTGAGAGTTAAAATCTTTCTTTCCTGGCATTAGGGAGGGGTTTAACCTCCGATCTTCGGATTACAAGACCGATGCTTTAAATTAAGCTACTAATACAGGATCAGTTGAGTATTTTGTTTTCTAGTCAGCCGGCTAGGGGGTTGATAATAAGAAAGAGTGTGAAATAAAGGATCGAGGCGATTTGGCCGATAATAATAAAGGGGTGTTCGACTGGTATGCCTCCGATCCATGTCAGAATTGCGACGTCTGCAATTAGGGTTCAGAATAGGAATTGGGTAAGGGGTCGGAATGTTAGGCCTCGTTGTTTAGAGGTGTGTAGAAGCGGAATAAAGAATAGTACTATGATAGAAAATAATAGGGCTAGGACTCCTCCTAGTTTGTTTGGAATTGATCGTAGGATTGCGTAGGCAAATAGGAAGTATCACTCGGGTTTAATGTGTGGTGGGGTCACTAGGGGATTGGCCGGGGTGAAGTTTTCTGGGTCGCCCAGAAGGTTGGGGGAGAAGAGGGCTAAGGAAGTTAGGGCTGTCAATAAGATTACGAAGCCGAGAAGGTCTTTATAAGAGAAATAGGGGTGGAAGGAGATTTTGTCTGCGTCAGAATTTAATCCTGTTGGGTTGTTGGATCCGGTTTCGTGGAGGAATAATGCGTGAAGGGCTGTGGCTGCAACAATTGCAAATGGCAGGAGGAAGTGGAAAGTAAAGAATCGGGTTAGTGTTGCATTATCTACTGAGAAACCGCCTCAAATTCATTGTACTAATATGTCCCCCATATAGGGGATGGCGGATAGAAGATTAGTAATGACGGTTGCGCCTCAAAAAGATATTTGTCCTCAAGGCAGAACGTAGCCTACGAATGCGGTTATTATTACTAGAAGAAGGAGGACTACTCCAATATTTCAGGTTTCTTTGTAGAGGTAGGAGCCGTAATATAGGCCTCGGCCAATGTGGAGATAAATGCAGATAAAGAAAAATGAAGCGCCGTTGGCGTGAATGTTTCGGATGAGTCAGCCGTAATTAACATCACGGCAGATATGGGCAACGGAGGAGAAAGCGGTTGAGACATCTGCGGTGTAGTGCATGGCTAAAAATAAGCCTGTTAAGATTTGGATAATTAGGCAGAGCAGGAGAAGTGAGCCAAAGTTTCATCATGAGGAGATGTTGGATGGGGCAGGGAGGTCAATAAGTGCGTTGTTAGCAATTTTTAGCAGGGGGTGTGTTTTTCGTAGGCTGGCCATTAATAGTTCTTATAGTTGAATAACAACGGTGGTTTTTCAAGTCATTGGTCTCGGTTAAAATCCGGGTGGGAATTATGAATTATATTTTTTCTTTGTTTTTAGTAGGTTTGGTGGTGGGTTTGGTGGCTGTGGCTTCTAATCCTGCGCCGTATTTTGCTGCGCTGGGGCTTGTGGTTGCTGCGGGGGTAGGTTGTGGAGTGTTAGTGGGATATGGGGGGTCTTTTTTGTCGTTAGTATTGTTTTTGATTTATTTGGGGGGCATGCTTGTAGTGTTTGCCTATTCGGCGGCTTTGGCTGCTGAGCCTTTCCCTGAGAGTTGGGGGGATCGTTCGGTTTTAGGTTACGTTGCGGGGTATTTGTTGGTTGTGGGGGTGGTGGGTTTGAAGTTTTTAGGGGGGTGGCATGGGGGGTCTTGGATAGTTGCTGATAGTAAAGAATTTTTTATAGTGCGGGGAGATACGGGCGGGGTGGCTTTAATATATTCTTTTGGTGGGGGGATGTTGGTTGTGTCTGGTTGAGTGTTGTTATTAACTTTGTTTGTTGTGCTTGAATTGACTCGTGGTTTAGGCCGAGGGGCGCTTCGAGCAGTTTAGAGATAGGTTGAAAAAATGGCAGCTAGGGCCCCGGTTAAGAGGAATATTGTGAGGTATGTTTTGATTATTCCTCGTTGGACATTGCTTACTGTTGTGGCAATTTTAATTTGTGAAGAAGATAGCCCTTTGGGGCCTGATATTTCAAGTCATGTTTGGTCTATAAGCTGGGTAGCGATAGTTTGTCCGAGGGTTAAGTTTAATTTTGGGGCTAAGCGGTGGGTGGTTGTGGGGAAGTAGCCTAGCATGTTTGAGAAATTGTGGAGGGGAAGAATAGGTGTGGTTTTAAATTGTTTTGCTGTTATTGATGCCAGTTCTATTGCGGCTAAGAGGCCGATGATTGTGACTGTTAGGGCAGCTAGTTTAAGAGTGGGGGGCATAGTTGTGACTGGGGTTTTTAGGGGGAGGAAGTTTGATGTAATGATTAAACCTGCAATAATGCTTCCTCAGGCTAGTCGTTTGATGGGGTTGATAACTGCGGGGTTATTCTCATTGATGGGGGAAAGTGGTAGGAATCGGGGGGTCCCCATGGCTACGAAATAAATTACTCGGAAGCTGTATACTGCGGTAAAAGATGTTGCGATTAGTGTTAGAGTGAGGGCTCAGGCGTTTAGATAAGAGGTGTTGAGGGCTTCAATGATGGCGTCTTTAGAGAAGAAGCCGGCTAAGAAAGGGGTGCCCGTTAGGGCTAGGCTACCGATGGTGAGGCATGATGAGGTGAGTGGTATGAGTTTGTGGAGGCCGCCTATTTTTCGAATATCTTGTTCATCGTTTAGGCTGTGAATAATTGAACCAGAACATAAGAATAGTATGGCTTTAAAGAAGGCGTGGGTGCAGATGTGTAGGAAGGCCAGTTGAGGTTGGTTAAGACCGATTGTTACTATTATGAGGCCGAGTTGGCTGGATGTGGAGAAAGCTACAATTTTTTTAATATCATTTTGGGTAAGTGCGCAGGCGGCTGTAAATAGGGTAGTTAGGGCGCCCAGGCAGAGGCAGGTGGTAAGAGCAAGTTGGTTATTTTCTATGAGGGGGTGAAGTCGGATAAGAAGGAAAATTCCGGCTACAACTATTGTGCTTGAGTGAAGTAGGGCGGAAACTGGCGTAGGGCCCTCTATTGCTGAGGGAAGCCAGGGGTGGAGGCCGAATTGAGCTGATTTTCCGGTGGCAGCAAGAATTAGGCCTAGGAGGGGGAGGGTTATGTCGAGATTTTTTGAAAGGAGGAAGATTTGTTGAATTTCTCAGGAGTTCAGGTTAGTTGCGATTCATGTTATACTTAAGATTAATCCGATGTCTCCCACTCGATTGTACAATACTGCTTGGAGGGCTGCTGTGTTTGCGTCAGCTCGACTATACCATCAGCCGATTAGTAGAAATGATATGATCCCAACGCCTTCTCAGCCAATGAAAAGTTGAAATATGTTATTGGCGGTAACTAGAATAATTATTGCTACCAGAAAAAGAAGTAAATATTTAAAGAATCGATTTATATAGGGGTCTGAGTGCATGTATCAGGATGCGAATTCTAGAATGGATCAGGTAACGAATAGGGCAACGGGGATGAAAATTAGTGAATAGTGGTCGAATTTAAAACTAATACTGATGTCAAAGGTTATAATATTTATTCAGTTTCAGTTTGCAATAATGGTTTCTGTCCCTCGGTCCAGGAAAGTTATTAAGGGGAGGAGGCTAATGAAGAATGCTGTGCTTACGGCTGTTTTTACGTGGGAATTAGCTCAGTTGGGTTTTTGGGGTTGTGGATTAAGGGTTATTATTAGTGGGTATAGTAGGAGGCCTAGCGTTAATATTAAGGAGGATGAGGAAATTAGGGAGTGGGTGTACATAGCTTCTACTTGGAGTTGCACCAAGAGTTTTTGGTTCCTAAGACCAACGGATGAACTATTTTCCTTTAGGAGCCGGGCGAGTGAGCCACAGAGTTTAACTGTGGATATAAGAATTAGCAGTTCTTAGTGTTCTATAACCTCTCTCGGTAAATAAAAGGGGTTTAACCTTTGTTTTCAGAACCACAATCTAATGTTTTAATTAAACTATATCTACAGTAGCACCATCCTCATATGAGTTCAGGTTTTATAATTAGAAGTATTACTGGGATTAAGTGAAGGGCTATGAGTAGGTGTTCTCGGGTGTGGAATGGTTGAAGGGCCATGATGTGTGATGGAGTGGGGCCTCGTTGGGTTATTAAGAATAAGTAGAGGGAATAGGCAGCTGTAATAAGGGTGCCAGTTCCGGTCAAGGCGAGTGTTCAGGGAGATCAATTAAATATTGCAGTAATGATAAAGAGTTCTCCTATTAGGTTAGGCAGTGGGGGAAGGGCAAGATTTGCTAGGTTAGCAATAAATCATCAGGTGGCGGCTAGGGGAAAAATTATTTGTAAGCCTCGGGCGAGAATTATTGTTCGGCTGTGGGTCCGCTCATATGTGGTGTTTGCTAGGCAGAAGAGGGCGGAGGATACTAAGCCATGGGCAATTATTAAGATAATGGCCCCGGTAAACCCTCATGGTGTTTGAATTAAGATTCCTGCTGCGACCAGGCCCATGTGGCTGACTGAGGAGTAGGCAATTAAAGATTTTAAGTCTGTTTGTCGAAGACAAATAGATCCTGTTATAATAATACCTCATAGAGCTAAAATAAGAAAGGGATAGGCTAGATCTTTTGATAGGGGATCAAGTATAATTATGATTCGTATTATTCCGTAGCCCCCTAGTTTAAGTAATACTGCGGCTAAGACTATTGAGCCTGCTACTGGGGCCTCTACATGGGCTTTAGGAAGTCAGAGGTGAACACCATAAAGGGGTATTTTGACAAGGAAGGCAATTAAGCAGCCGGCCCATCAAATTTTATCGCCCCATGAATAGAGGGTGAGGGGTTCAGTATATTGTAGGGTGAAGAGGGACAGGGTGCCTGTATTTTGTTGGAGTAAGAGGAGTGCGATTAAGAGAGGGAGTGAGCCTGTTAGGGTATAAAATAGAAAATATGTTCCTGCATTAAGGCGTTCCGTTTGGTTACCCCAGCGTGTAATGATAATTAGGGTGGGGATTAGGGTGGCTTCAAATATAATATAAAATATAATGACTTCTGTTGCCCCAAATGCTAGGATAAGGAAAGTTTGGAGGGAGGCCAGGAGAGAAATATACATGCGCTGGCGGTTTAGGGGTTCTGGGGTAATGTGGTTTTGGCTAGCTAAAATTATTAGGGGAAGTAATCAGCAGGTTAGTACTAAAAGGGGAGTTGATAGGGGGTCTGTTCCTAAATATGGGTTTGTAGTAGTTCAGCCTGTTTCTAAATTTCAATTTAATCAGGAGAGGCTTATTAGGGCGATTAGTAGGCTGTGGGTTGTTGAAGCGGTTCAGAGTCATTTGGGGGGCAGAAGTCAGATTGTGGGGAAGAGCATAATTGTTGGGATTAAAATTTTTAGCATTGTAGGAGGTTTAGGTTTTGAAGGCGGTCGGTTCCGTGGGTGCGGGTTGTAGCGACTAGTAGGGCTAAGCCTGCGCTGGCCTCGCAGGCAGAGAAGGCTAGGAGAAGCATGGGGGCTGCGGAGAAGGCTATTATCTCAAGTTGAAGGGCTCATAAGGCTAGGGCAATAAAAAGTGATAATATCATGCCTTCCAGGCAAAGTAGGGCTGATAATAGATGGGTTCGGTGGAAGGCTAGGCCTGCTAGGCCTAGGATAAATGCTGAAGAAAAACTGAAGTGTACTGGTGTCATAAGGGGGTCATGGATTTAAACCATGGTCTTCTGAGCCGAAATCAGGAGTCTTATTTTGGACTAACCCCCTATTCTGCTCATTCAAGGCCCCCTTGGAGTCATTCATAAATTAGTCCGAGGGTAAGAAGAATAAGAATTGTTGCGGCTCAAAATAGGGTATAGGTTGGGTCTGGTAGCTGACTTCCTCAGGGGAGGGGGAGGAGCAGGGCAATTTCTAGGTCAAAGAGGAGAAATAGAATGGCAATCAGGAAAAATCGTAGGGAAAAGGGGAGTCGTGCGGATCCTAGGGGATCAAAGCCGCATTCGTAGGGTGAGAGTTTTTCAGTGTCTGGGCTTATTTGAGGGAGTCAGAATGATACGGTTACTAGAAGAATTGAGAGGGCCATAGTGATGAGAAGAGTGGAGGTAATTAAATTCATTATCTTTCCTTGGATTTTAACCAAGACTAAATGATTGGAAGTCATTTGTACTAACTTTAAATACTAGAAAGATTATGAGCCTCATCAGTAAATAGAGACGTATAAGAACAATCATACGACGTCTACGAAATGTCAGTATCAGGCGGCAGCCTCAAATCCAAAGTGGTGTTCTGAAGTAAAGTGATATTGAATTTGTCGAAGAAGACAAATAGCTAAAAATGTTGAGCCGATAATCACATGGAGGCCGTGGAAGCCTGTTGCGACAAAAAATGTTGATCCGTAGACTCCGTCTGCAATTGTGAATGGGGCTTCATAATATTCTATAGCCTGGAGAGCAGTAAAGTAGAAGCCTAGTAGAATAGTGAGTGTTAGGGCTTGAATGGCTTGTTTGCGTTGGCCTTCTATAAGGCTGTGATGTGCTCATGTTACTGTAACGCCGGATGCAAGGAGCACTGCTGTATTGAGTAGAGGGACTTCGAATGGGTCAAGGGTAATGATGCCTGTTGGAGGTCAGCAGCCCCCAAGTTCTGGGGTTGGGGCCAAGCTTGAGTGGTAAAAGGCTCAGAAAAACCCAAGGAAAAAGAAGACTTCGGATGTAATAAAGAGAATTATACCGTATCGAAGGCCTTTTTGTACTGGGGGGGTGTGGTGTCCTTGGAAGGTGCCTTCTCGGATAATGTCTCGTCATCATTGGTATATTGTAAGGAGAAGAAGAATTAGGCCTAAAGAGAGGAGTGTGGTTGAGTGGAAGTGAAATCAGACTGCTAAGCCTGATGTTATTAAAAGAGCAGCTACTGCACCAGTTAGGGGCCAGGGACTTGGGTCTACCATATGATATGCGTGTGCTTGGTGGGCCATTAAACGTTTTCTTGTAGATATAGGCTGACTAAGAGGACAAATACGTAAGCTTGAATTATTGCTACTGCAACTTCGAGAAGCGTTAGAAGGAATAGCACGATGGCAGTAAGCATGGCTACTGTTGTTATTATAGGTGTTAAAACAACCACTGCAGTTGAAATGAGTTGAATTAGGAGGTGGCCGGCTGTTAAATTTGCAGTAAGTCGTACTCCCAAGGCTAGTGGTCGGATAAACAAGCTAATGGTTTCGATAATAATTAAAACTGGGATAAGAAGAATTGGGGTGCCTTCTGGGAGGAGGTGGGCTAGGGCTGCATTGGGCTGATTTCGTAGTCCAATAATTACAGTTGCCAGTCAAAATGGGACTGCAAGGCCTAAGTTGAGTGATAGTTGGGTGGTTGGGGTGAAGGTGTAGGGTAATAGGCCTAAAATATTAATTGAGAGAAGAAAAATTATTAATGAGGTTAATATTAGGGCTCATTTGTGTCCTCCCATATTAAGTGGGAGAAGGAGTTGTTGTGTAAATCGGTTGATGAATCAGCTTTGGAGGGTTAAAAGTCGGTTATTTAGTCATCGGCTAGATGGGGCGGGGTATAAAATTCAGGGAAATGTTAGTGCGATGGCAATTAGGGGAATTCCAAGAAATGTGGGGCTCATAAATTGATCAAAGAAATTTAATGCCATGGTCAGTTTCAGGGCTCAGTTTTAGGTTTTTCAGTACTTACTGAGGTCGGTTCATTATTAAAAGTGTGTTTTAAAACTTTTGATGGGATGATAGTTAAAAGTACGAGTCAGGAAAATACTAGAATAGCAAATCATGGGGCGGGGTTTAGTTGGGGCATGTCACTGGGGGTGGTTGGGAAGCACCAATCTTTAGCTTAAAAGGCTAACGCTAGGCCCTGTTTAGCTTCTCAGTGAGGCGTCTTCAAGCATTAGGGATGATCAGTTCTCAAAGTGTTCTAGAGGAACGGCTTCTACAACGATTGGTATAAAGCTATGGTTTGCTCCACAAATTTCGGAACATTGACCATAAAATACACCGGGGCGGGAGGCAATAAAGGCTGTTTGGTTGAGGCGACCTGGGACGGCGTCTATTTTCACCCCAAGGGCTGGGACAGCTCAGGAGTGGATTACGTCTTCAGCAGACACTAAAACTCGGATAGGTGATTCTATTGGCACGACTATGCGGTGGTCTGTTTCTAGTAGGCGAAATTGTCCGGGGATTAAATCTTGGGTCGGGATTATATAGGAGTCAAAGCCGAGGTCTTCATAGTCTGTATATTCATAGCTTCAGTATCATTGGTGTCCCATTGCTTTAACGGTCAGATGTGGGTCGTTAACTTCGTCTATTAGATACAAAATTCGGAGAGATGGGAGGGCAATTAGAATAAGAATGACTGCTGGTAAAATTGTCCAAATAATTTCGATTTCTTGGGAGTCTAAGATGTATTTATTAGTAAGTTTTGTGGTGACTATGGCGACAATGATGTATAGAACTAAAGTGCTAATTAAAAAAACAATCATTAATGCATGGTCGTGAAAGTGAAGAAGTTCTTCTATTACAGGTGAGGCCGCGTCTTGGAATCCTAATTGTGAGGGATGTGCCATTAAGCTGTGAAGCTTAAGATACGCAAGGTTTAAACTTGCAATTCTGCCTTGACAAAGCAGTGTAATATTCAATTTTACTAGTATCTTATAAAGAAAGTGGCAGAGCGGTTATGCGGCTGGCTTGAAACTAGCTAATGGGGGTTCAATTCCTTCCTTTCTCGTGGTGCTTGAACTTGAACAAATGCTGGTTCTTCAAATGTGTGATATGGAGGGGGGCAGCCGTGTAGCCATTCTGCATTTGTCGTAGTCAGTTCAACGGATAAGACTTCTCGTTTTGCTGCAAATGCTTCTCATAGGATGAAGAGGAATATAATTACTGCGATTAGAGAAATTAATGAGCCAATTGATGAGACTGTATTTCAAAGGGCGTAGGCGTCCGGGTAATCTGAGTATCGTCGGGGCATGCCCGCAAGGCCTAAGAAATGTTGTGGGAAGAAGGTGAGATTAACTCCTGCAAATATTACTCCAAAATGGATTTTTGTTCAAGTGCTGTGAAGGGTATAGCCTGAAAATAGGGGGAATCAGTGAACGAAGGCTCCTATAATGGCGAAGACGGCACCCATAGATAATACATAGTGGAAATGTGCTACTACGTAGTAGGTGTCGTGGAGTATGATGTCGAGGGACGAATTGGCTAATACAATGCCTGTTAGTCCCCCAACTGTAAATAGGAAAATAAACCCGAGGGCTCAAAGAAGAGGTGTCTCTCATTTGATAGATCCCCCATGAAGGGTGGCTAATCAGCTAAATACTTTTACTCCTGTGGGAATTGCAATAATTATTGTGGCGGAGGTAAAATATGCTCGGGTGTCTACATCTATGCCGACTGTGAATATGTGATGTGCTCAGACGATAAAACCTAGGAGGCCAATCGCTATTATGGCTCACACTATTCCTATATAGCCGAATGGCTCTTTTTTACCAGAATAATAAGCTACAATATGTGAAATTATCCCAAATCCTGGTAGAATCAGAATGTATACTTCTGGGTGACCGAAGAATCAGAATAGGTGTTGGTAGAGAATTGGATCTCCTCCTCCTGCGGGGTCGAAAAAGGTGGTATTAAGATTTCGGTCTGTTAAGAGCATTGTAATTCCGGCGGCTAGGACGGGGAGGGAGAGAAGAAGAAGGACAGCTGTTACTAAGATGGCTCAAACAAATAGTGGGGTTTGGTACTGTGAGATGGCAGGGGGTTTTATGTTAATAATTGTTGTAATAAAATTGATAGCCCCTAAAATTGAGGAGACCCCTGCAAGGTGGAGGGAAAAAATTGCTAGGTCAACAGAAGCCCCTGCGTGGGCGAGGTTTCCGGCGAGAGGGGGATAGACAGTTCAACCTGTTCCCACTCCTGCCTCTACTCCCGATGAAGCTAATAGAAGAAGTAGTGAGGGGGGAAGAAGTCAGAAGCTTATGTTATTTATTCGTGGGAAAGCTATATCCGGTGCTCCGACTATGAGAGGGACGAGTCAATTTCCAAAGCCCCCGATTATAATAGGCATTACTATAAAGAAGATTATTACGAAGGCATGTGCAGTAACGATAACATTGTAAATCTGGTCGTCGCCAAGTAATGCCCCGGGTTGGCTTAGTTCTGCCCGAATTAACAGGCTGAGAGCTGTACCAACTATTCCGGCCCAGGCACCAAATACTAAATATAGGGTACCAATGTCTTTGTGGTTGGTGGAGAAAAATCAGCGTGTGATTGCCACAGGTAGGGTGGCCGAGCGTGCAGGCGGTGGATTGTAGCTCCATGTACAAAGGTTTAAGTCCTTTCCCTATCACAGCCCCGTGGTGTACAGCACATTAGATTGCAAGTCTGAAAGCGCAGAGTAATTCCTGCCGGGGCTTTCCCCGCCTTTTTTTCGCGGCGGGGAAAGGGTAGATGAATGCTCGCTGGTTTGGGCGCTTAGCTGTTAACTAAGAGTTTGTAGGATCGAGGCCTTCTCATCTAGGAAGGCTTTAGCTTAATTAAAGTGTCTGGGTTGCATTCAGAAGATGTGGGATAAAGTCCTGCAAGTCTTATCAGGAATTAGAAGATTTTCACTTCTGCTTAGGGCTTTGAAGGTCCTTGGTCTGGTACTATCCTAAATTCCTAGGAGAAGAGTGTTAGGGTGGCGGGGGTAATTGGTAGTAATGTAACAGTTATTGTTGAGAGGGTGGCTAGGGGGAGGGTTGTTTGTGTGTTTGGGAGGCGTCATGGGGTTAAGGCATTATTTGTGTTTGGCGAGATGGTGAGGGTTATGGCATAACATAGCCGTAAGTAAAAGTAGAGGCTGAGTAATGCGCTAAGAGCTGCTAGGGTTGCGATTAGGGGGAGTCCTTGGTTTGCTAGTTCTTGTAAAATAAGTCACTTTGGTATAAATCCTGTAAGAGGGGGGAGGCCGGCAAGGGAGAGTAGAACGAGGGTAGTAGTTGTTGCCAGGGTGGGGTTTTTTGATCATGATAAGGCTAGTGTATTGATTTTTGTAGTTGCGGTTATTTTGAATGTCAGGAAGGCTGTGGATGTTATAATAATGTAAATTCCTAGGGTTAATGTTGCAAGTTGGGGTGCAGATTTAATAATAATAATTATTCAGCCGAGATGTGCAATGGAGGAATAGGCTAGGATTTTTCGTAGTTGGGTTTGGTTAAGTCCTCCTCACCCCCCAATGAGTGTTGATAAGACTCCTAGGGCAATAATGATTGTTGGGTTGATGGAGTGGGCAATTTGGATAATTAGTGCGAATGGGGCAAGTTTTTGTCAGGTGGATAAAATTAGCCCTGTAGTAAGGTCTAAGCCTTGAAGTACTTCTGGCAGTCAAAGGTGTATGGGTGCTAGGCCCACTTTTAGTGCTAGGGCTATTATGGCTATTGTGGCCGCGACCGGGTGAGTTAGTTGGGTAATATTTCATTCTCCTAGAAGTCATGCGTTAGTGGTGCTTGCAAATAGGATTGCTGCTGCTGCTGTTGCTTGAATGAGGAAATATTTAGTGGTGGCTTCTACTGATCGGGGGTGGTGGTGCTGAGCTATAAGTGGAATGATGGCTAGTGTGTTGATTTCTAGGCCTATTCAGGCTAGAAGTCAGTGGGAGCTGGCAAATGTGAGGGTAGTTCCCAGGCCGAGGCTGAGTAGGAATACGGTAAGTACGTAGGGGTTCATTAGTAGGGGAAGGGGTTTAACCAACATTTTTGGGGTATGGGCCCAAAAGCTTAATTAGCTGACCTTACTAGAAAATGGTGTAGTGGAAGCACTTGGAGTTTTGATCTCTAGGGTATGGGTTCGAGTCCCTTTTTTCTAGGAGTTGGAAGGATTTTAACCTTCATTAGTCACTCTATCAAAGTGGTCCTTGGGCATTCGGGCACAACTCCGTTATAATATTATAGTTGGGGGGGAAGACCTACGAATGCGATTGGTAGGGCGGCGTGTCATAGAATGAGGGCTAGAGTTAAGGGGAGAAAGTTTTTTCACACTAAATGTATGAGTTGGTCGTATCGAAATCGTGGGTAGGATGCTCGAATTCAAAGAAATAGGATTGATAGGAGGGCGGCTTTGGTCATTAGGTTAATTGAGGTTAATTCTGGTACTGTGGGGATGTGCGAGGCTCCTAGGAATAGAATGGTTGAAAGGGTATTTATTAATAGGATGTTTGCGTATTCGGCTAAGAAAAATAGTGCGAAAGGGCCGCCGGCATACTCCACATTGAATCCTGAGACAAGCTCGGACTCCCCTTCGGTTAAGTCAAATGGGGCTCGGTTGGTTTCTGCGAGGGTTGAAATATATCATATTGCTGCTAAGGGTCAGGCGGGGAATAGGAGTCAGATTGCTTCTTGGGTGATATTAAATATTTGTAGGGTAAAGCCGCCTGTAAAGATAATGATTGAGAGGAGAATGAGGCCGAGGCTTACTTCGTATGAGATTGTTTGGGCTACAGCTCGGAGGGCTCCAATTAAAGCATATTTTGAGTTTGAGGCCCACCCAGAGCCCAGAATTGAGTAAACAGCTAGGCTTGAGAGTGCAAGAATAAATAGGATTCCAAGGTTTAAGTCTGTGACGGGGTAGGGGATGGGCATGGGTGCTCATAATATAAGGGCTAGTGTGAGAGCTAGGGTTGGGGTGGCTAAAAATAGAAATGGGGAGGAGGTTGATGGGCGTACTGGTTCTTTAATAAATAATTTCATTCCGTCTGCGATTGGTTGCAGGAGGCCGTAGGGCCCTACGATGTTGGGGCCTTTTCGTAGTTGTATATATCCTAGTACCTTTCGTTCAATAAGGGTGAGGAAGGCAACTGCTAGGAGAATGGGGATAATATAAGCTAGGGGATTGATCACGTGTGTAATGAGGAGGGTTAGCATAACTAAGGAGAGGATTTGAACCTCTGGGGGAAAGGGCTTAGGCCTTTTGCAATTGCCAGGCTCTGCCACCTTAGTAAGTCCCTTATCTTGGGAGGGGAGGGTGCTTTTCTTTGTTTGGTTTAGTTGTTTTCATCAAGTAGAATTAAGGCGTGCTTTAAGTATGGGCCTTGTTTTTTCGGTCCTTTCGTACTAGAAAAAACAGCATTTACAGATAGAAACTGACCTGGATTGCTCCGGTCTGAACTCAGATCACGTAGGACTTTAATCGTTGAACAAACGAACCCTTAATAGCGGCTGCACCATTAGGATGTCCTGATCCAACATCGAGGTCGTAAACCCACTTGTCGATATGGACTCTTAAAGAGGATTGCGCTGTTATCCCTAGGGTAACTTGGTTCGCTGGTCGGCATATGTAGCCGGATCTTTTGGTCAGAAGTTCTGTGACTTAGAGATGTCTCTCTTGGTTTTAGGGTTATATCCCATTCCACATGGGGGCTTTGTTTTCCCCCGCGGTCGCCCCAACCGAAGATAATTAATCAGATGCTGTTATTATTTGATCCTTTTAATAAGGGGATTGAATGCAGTTGATTTGAGTATCTTAAGCTCCAAAGGGTCTTCTCGTCTTGTATTTTTATGCCCGCTTCTGCACGGGCAGATCAATTTCATTGATTAGAGGGGGGAGACAGTTAAGCCCTCGTTCCACCATTCATACAGGTCCTCATTTAAAGGACAAGTGATTGCGCTACCTTAGCACGGTCAAAATACCGCGGCCGTTTAACTAATAGTCACTGGGCAGGCAGGACCTCCTATACGTTGAATGTTTGCAGGAGGCGATGTTTTTGGTAAACAGGCGAGGCTTGTGTTTGCCGAGTTCCTTCCTCTTCTTTTAATCTTTCCTTGGTAGCCCTCCAGTGTGGGTTTAACGATGAGGTTGTGTGGGTTTTTCTTGTGTTTTTGTCATTTTACCCTCTTGGGTTGGGTTCGTTAATTGTTAGTGGTAGGTCCGATCTAACTTACACACGGGCTATAGGAGAAGGGTACACCTTCTTATTACTCATTTTAGCAGGGTCACTTCCATGTTGGCATGGAACGGTCTAGTAAGTGAAGGGGTGTGGGATGGGGTATCAGAATAATAGATTTATAAACTGCCTGAGCTTTAACGCTTTCTATGCAGATGGCTGCTTTTAGGCCCACTGAAGCAGAAGATCTTGTTTAGTATGATCCTTAACCTCCTGGTAAGGTTGTGTCCTGATTCAAAGGGGCTGTACCCCCTTTGACTAACTCTCGCGTCTTTCTTTGTCTCGTGGTGTGGTGGCCCTGGTGAGTTAAGGAGTGCGGGGCTGAACTTCTATCCATTTCCTAGACAACCAGCTATCACCAAGCTCGGTAGGCTTGTCACCTCTACCCAAAGATCTTCCCACTCTTTTGCCACAGAGACGGGTTGGCCCTAATAGGCTGTCCTGGGGTAGCTCGCTTGGTTTCGGGGCTTTGAACTAAAGTTCTCTTTGCTCAAGTACGACTGGCTAAATCATGATGCAAAAGGTACGAGATTTAATCTCTGCTTTGTTGGGCTTTAATGGTTTATTTCATTTCTCTTTCAGCTTTCCCTTGCGGTACTTTTTCTATAGCTTCATAGTTGCCTTTTCTGTCGCCCGTACTAAGGCAGGAGAATGGTTTAATTAGATTTATTTGGGTCATATGCATATAATTAATGTTGTTATTTAAATGTCTGTGTGAGCTAGCTGTTTAGCTCAGAACGACCCAACTTGCATGGGTGTAATCTCAGTGTAAGGGAGGTGCCTAACTATCTCGGCCACGTTCTGATGTTCCAAGTGCACCTTCCGGTACACTTACCATGTTACGACTTGCCTCCCCGCTGGAATATGTGTTTGGTTAATTACTTTATTAATTAGGTGATGGGGAGAGTGACGGGCGGTGTGTGCGCGTTTCAGAGCCGGCTTCAAAAGAATGCTCTACTTATATTTACTGCTAAATCCACCTTAAGACTTCAGTTTCATGAGGTCGTTCGTAATATCCTTTTATGTAGGAAATGTAGCCCATTTCTTTCCACCCCATAAGCTACACCTCGACCTGACGTTTTGGGTTTTACCCATTTTGCTTACTGTAGTACCTTCACAGGGTAAGCTTGCGACGGCGGTATATAGGCGGAAATAGCAAGGAGTGGTGAGGTTGAACGGGGATTATCGGTTCTAGAACAGGCTCCTCTAGGTGGGTCTGAAACACCGTCAAGTCCTTTGGGTTTTAAGCTAGCGCTTGTAGTACCCTGGCGGATGTTTGTGTAATGGTAACATCTGTGTTTATGGCTAAGCATAGTGGGGTATCTAATCCCAGTTTGTTTCTTAGCTTTCGTGGGGTCGGGCGAATTAAAGCTACTTTCGTGTGTGAGCTTCGTATCCCCGTATGCGTGTGACGGCCTGGGGCATCTTTGGCTTTATTATGCTGGTTCCCTAACCACTCTTTACGCCGTGTTTATCAACTGGGGTCTCTCGTATAACCGCGGTGGCTGGCACGAGTTTTACCGACCCTCTTAACCCTAACTAAGTCAAGTTTTCACTTATGGCTTAATATTTGTTACTGCTGAATTCCCTTGGGGGTGTGGCGAAGCAAGGCGTCTTGGGCTTGAGACTTAGTTGTGGTTGTGCCTGATGCCGGCTCCTCGTCCCCGGGCGGGGGATTGAGGGCATTCTCACAGGGGTGCGGGTACTTGCATGTATAAATTGGGTTAAAGCCGATAATAAAGTCGGGACCAAACCTTTGTGCTTATGGAGCTTTCTAGGGCCCATCTTAACATCTTCAGTGTCATGCTTTATTTAAGCTACATCAGC